AATTGTGGATTCAATGCGACAATTGTTATGGATTAATATATAAGAAAGTCGAAATGAATGTTTGTGAAGAATGTGGACATTATTTGAAAATGACTAGTTCAGAGAGAATCGAGCTTTCGATTGATCCGGGTACTTGGAATCCTATGGATGAAGACATGGTCTCTGCGGATCCCATTCAATTTCATTCGCGGGAGGAACCTTATAAAAAGCGTATTGACTCTGCTCAAAAAAAGACAGGATTGACTGACGCTGTTCAAACAGGTACAGGTCAACTAAACGGTATTCCGGTAGCCCTTGGGGTTATGGATTTTCAGTTTATGGGGGGTAGTATGGGATCCGTAGTAGGCGAAAAAATCACTCGTTTGATCGAGTATGCTACCAATCAACGTTTACCTCTTATTTTAGTGTGTTCTTCGGGAGGAGCACGAATGCAAGAAGGAAGTTTAAGTTTGATGCAAATGGCTAAAATTTCTTCGGTTTTATGTGATTATCAATCAAGTAAAAAGTTATTCTATATATCAATTCTTACATCTCCTACTACCGGTGGGGTGACAGCTAGTTTTGGTATGTTGGGGGATATCATTATTGCCGAACCCTATGCCTATATTGCATTTGCGGGTAAAAGAGTAATTGAACAAACATTGAAAAAAGCCGTGCCTGAAGGTTCACAAGCGGCTGAATCTTTATTACGTAAGGGCTTATTGGATGCAATTGTACCACGTAATCCTTTAAAAGGTGTTGTGAATGAGTTATTTCAGCTCCATGCTTTTTTTCCTTTGAACAAAAATGAAATCAAATAGAACAGTTAGTTTATCAGAATTAAACGAAACCCCTGAAAAATTCATTTTTCTTTCGAATCATTTTTTTATCGATATTCTTGTTTACTACTCAGTAAACCTCTATCAACAAGATAAAAAGTGCATTTTTGCTTTCGGGAAGTTCAAATTAGACTAGACAAATAAAACAAAGTTTATTTTCATCTCTTGCTTGCATATGTATAGATAATTCAAATAGAGATATATACAGATCTATAGAGAGTCTTGCATCTTTTTGCATTTCCCGAAAATTCCTTGTTGTTGGATCAGATTCCAATCAATTTTGTAGAAATTTGTAATGGAATAAAATTTTTTATTTATTAATTACTATTAGAAGACAAAAAGAATAATAAATCTAACAAGGGGATTTTGATACATCTATTTTATTTTGAAAGATGAATAAGTCCATTTATTTAGTTTGGCGTTTCTTGTACCTATTTTTTGATTCTATTTCTATTAGGTTCTATTCTATATATTTCTATTAGGTTGTCTATTAGTATTAGATATATATTTACTTAAAGATACTTAGTATAATTATATAATATATATAATAGAAATAATAAAAATACAAGATATTCTAAGATATCTTTAGAATTCAGAATATAACAATAACAGGTACAAATATTAAATTGAGGTACCCATTTTATGACAACTTTCAATAACTTACCCTCTATTTTTGTGCCTTTAGTAGGCCTAGTCTTTCCGGCACTTGCAATGGCTTCTTTATTTCTTCATATTCAAAAAAATAAGATTTTTTAGATCGGATGAGACCGAATCGTATCACTCTTTTTTTTTATTTTAAAAACTTCGATTTGATAAGACCCGTTTGGTAGAATATTGTATAACACATAGATTCCTACAAACATAACTAAAAAAAGCTCTTATGCATGTGTAAACGTATTATCTGGGTAACTCAATTTCCGCTCTTTTGAAAAATGGCTCATCGTCGGGCCGATGTATGAAATTTACGTCAATGTATTTATTTGTATGTATATAGTTATAGGGGATCGTAGAAAGGAAGGAGATGTTATTATTTTAGATATAACCAATTCTATGAATTACTCCTAAGGTAAAGGTTCACAACAAAATAGTTGATGAGAGTTACTTTGAAAACAAAAAAGGAAAGTCATATTTTCTCAATTCCAAAAAATTGTATAACTGGATCTAATATATATGAGTTGGCGATCAGAATCTATATGGATAGAATTTATAACGGGGTCTCGAAAAACAAGTAATTTCTGCTGGGCCTTTATCCTATTTTTAGGTTCATTAGGATTCTTATTGGTTGGAACTTCCAGTTATCTTGGTAGAAATTTTATATCGTTATTTGCGTCTCAGCAAATTCTTTTTTTTCCACAAGGGATCGTGATGTCTTTCTATGGGATCGCAGGTCTCTTTATTAGTTGCTATTTGTGGTGCACCATTTTTTGGAATGTGGGTAGTGGTTATGATCTTTTCGACCGAAAAGAAGGAATAGTGCGTATTTTTCGTTGGGGGTTTCCTGGAAAAAGTCGTCGCATCTTTTTACGATTCCTTATGAAAGATATTCAGTCCATCAGAATAGAAGTTAAAGAGGGTGTTTCTGCTCGGCGTGTCCTTTATATGGAAATTCGAGGTCAAGGGGCTATTCCTTTAATTCGTACTGATGAGAATTTTACTACACGAGAAATTGAGCAAAAAGCTGCTGAATTGGCTTACTTCTTGCGTGTACCAATTGAAGTATTTTGAAATGAATTCATTTTAAAATACTAAATGCTTTGGCAGTAGGAAGAAAAAACTCAAGAATTTCTTTCTTTTTTTTCAATTGAACATTAACCTCCATTCTTTTATGCTCATTATATATTTGATAGAAAAGAAAGGGAGTTTCTTCGTTTCGAAAATAGAATAATATTTTTGATTTGAAAAATTTGAAAAAGTTCTTTTAGTATTGATCGAAAAAAGGGAGAATAACATCCTGGAAATCCCATTTTTTATTCAAATTGGAAGTGTATTCTGAGTTATTCTTTCTAGATTAAAAGCAAAGACTAAGTATTGAATCAAAAGAAAAAGATAAAATGGATTCATAGGCTCAATACATTCTATTCGAATTAGAATAGAAACTCATGCTCGATAGAAATATTAGATCTAATAGAATCAACAAATGCGGTAGGTTCATTAACAATTCACAGATTCAAAATGGCAAAAAAGAAAGCATTCATTCCTTTTTTTTATTTTACATCTATAGTATTTTTGCCCTGGTTGATCTCTCTCTGCTGTAATAAAAGTTTGAAAACTTGGATTACTAATTGGTGGAATACTAGACAATGCGAAACTTTTTTGAATGATATTAAAGAAAAAAGTGTTCTAGAAAAATTCATACAATTAGAGAACCTATTCCAGCTGGATGAAATGATAAAGGAATACCCAGAAACCGATTTACAACAATTTCGTCTAGGAATCCACAAAGAAACGATCCAATTCATCAAGATACACAATGAGTATCGTATCCATACAATCTTGCACTTCTCGACAAATCTAATATCTTTCGTTATTCTAAGTGGTTATTCCTTTTGGGGTAAGGAAAAGCTTTTTATTCTGAATTCTTGGGTTCAAGAATTCCTATATAATTTAAGTGATACAATTAAAGCTTTTTCGATTCTTTTATTAACTGATTTATGTATCGGATTCCATTCGCCTCACGGTTGGGAACTAATGATTGGTTATATTTACAAAGATTTTGGGTTTGCTCATTATGAGCAAATTTTATCTGGTCTAGTTTCTACCTTTCCAGTCATTCTTGATACAATTTTTAAATATTGGATCTTTCGTTATTTAAATCGTGTATCCCCGTCACTTGTAGTGATTTATCATGCAATAAATGACTAAAAAATGATTCACTGATCAAATTCTAATCTTTCTTACCTTATACATCATAACCAAATCAAAGTCGTATTTACTTTACTCTTTTTACCCATGAGGGATTCCTTTTATATTTCAACAAAAAATTTTTATTTTTTCAGTAAATGTAAATAGCAGAATTGTGGCTAGGGAAGTATATTATCGACCTACCTAACTTTATTGTAGAAATTTTGGGATAAATGATTGGACCATGCAAACTAGAAATACCTTTTCTTGGATAAGGGAAGAGATTACTCGCTCCATATCTGTCTCACTCATGATATATATAATAACTTGGGCATCCATTTCAAGTGCATATCCGATTTTTGCCCAGCAGAATTATGAAAATCCACGAGAGGCCACTGGGCGTATTGTATGTGCCAATTGCCATTTAGCTAGTAAGCCTGTGGATATTGAGGTTCCACAAGCGGTACTTCCTGATACTGTATTTGAAGCAGTTGTTAAAATTCCTTATGATATGCAACTAAAACAAGTTCTAGCTAATGGTAAAAAAGGAGCTTTGAATGTGGGAGCTGTTCTTATTTTACCGGAGGGGTTTGAATTAGCCCCCCCCGATCGTATTTCACCCGAGATGAAAGAAAAGATAGGAAATCTATCTTTTCAGAATTATCGCCCCAATAAAAAAAATATTCTTGTGATAGGTCCTGTTCCTGGTCAAAAATATAGTGAAATAACCTTTCCTATTCTTGCCCCAGACCCTGCTACTAATAAAGATGTTCACTTCTTAAAATATCCTATATACGTGGGTGGAAACAGGGGAAGGGGTCAGATTTATCCTGATGGTAGCAAAAGTAACAATACAGTTTATAATGCTACGGCAGGAGGGATAATAAGCAAAATTTTACGAAAAGAAAAAGGGGGATACGAAATAACCATAGTGGATGCATCGAATGAACGCCAAGTGATTGATATGATCCCTCGAGGCCTAGAACTTCTTGTTTCAGAGGGCGAATCCATTAAACTCGATCAACCATTAACGAGTAATCCTAATGTGGGTGGATTTGGTCAGGGGGATGCGGAAATAGTACTTCAAGATCCATTACGTGTCCAAGGCCTTTTGTTCTTCTTAGGATCGGTTGTTTTGGCACAAATCTTTTTGGTTCTTAAAAAGAAACAGTTTGAGAAGGTTCAATTATCCGAAATGAATTTTTAGATCTGTCTATTTAGCTTTATCAAATTCGTAAAAAAGAACCAAAAAAATTATGAAAAGCCTTTTGCCTCTCTTTAGATTTTCTATTCCTTTTCGACCAGGTGTCAGGAATTACTTGTATCATAGTCCTAATTCTA